TTTTATTAATTTATAATTATGTGCATAAATATTAACTATGGGATTGGTAAAATTTAAATTTAATTCTTTTTCAAAATTTTCTTATTTTATATTAAATATTTAATATGTATGAATAATTATCTCTAATATTAATTAAATAAATTAACAAATTAATATTAATTATATTTAATATTTTATAATTTTTTAAATTATAAAAATTTAAATAGCCATTTAGGTTTTAAAGATAAATATTATAAAAAGAAAAAAAAGAGAAATTATTAAAAATTAAATAATTTATATTAAATATTTTAATTATATAATATATATATATAAACTTATTTATATGAATATTTAAATATTTATTAATATATATATTTATATTAAATATTTAATTTATATGTATATATATATATGTTTATTATATATATATTAAATATTTAATTTATATGTATATATATATATGTTTATTATATATATATTAAATATTTAATTTATATGTATATATATATATGTTTATTATATATATTAAATATTTAATTTATATGTATATATATATATGTTTATTATATATAATAAAATAATTTAATTAAAATTAAATTATTTAATATAAAAAAAAAAAAAAAAAATTCTATGTAAAAAATTATGCATATAAATAAATTTTTTATGGTTTAAAAAATTTATAATAAATTTGTTTTACATATAAATTTTAGTGTTAATTTTTGATTATTTTAATAATAATTAATTAAGGTTAAATAGTAATTAATATTAAAAATTTAAGAAATTAAGATTTAGCGTTGTATAAGTTATTAACTAATTTTGTGCCAGCAGTTGCGGTTATACAAAAAATAAATTAAATTTTTTTAGTTATTAATAAATAATTGATTAAATAATTTAAATTTTAAATTATTAAGTGAAATTTTAATTTAATAAAAATTTATTAAAAATTTATGTTATTAATAAATTTTATAAAAAACTAGGATTAGATACCCTATTATTAAAAATTTAAATTAAGAATACTAAAATAGTAAATAATTATTTATTGAAACTTAAATAATTTGGCGGTATTTTAGTTCTTTTAGAGGAATCTGTTTATTAATTGATAATCCACGAGTTAATTTACTTAATTTAAAAGTTTATATATCGTTGTTAAAAAAATATTTTTTAATAAAAATAATATTTTAAAATTTAAATAGAAAATTAAATCAGATCAAGATGTAGTTTATATTTAAGAATATAATGGATTACAATAAGTTTATTTATACGGAATTTAATTAGTAGTGATTAAATGAAGGTGGATTTAAATGTAATTTTTTTTTAATTAATAAAATGATTTTAAATTAAAATGTGTACATATTGCCCGTCGCTTTCATTTATAAATTGGAATAAGTCGTAACAAAGTAGAGGTACTGGAAAGTGTTTCTAGAAAGATCAAATTAGAGCTTGTTTAAGTATTTCATTTACATTGAAAAGATATTAATTTATTGATTAATAATTTGAGGGGGCAAATTAATAATTTGAAGAATAATAAAAAAAATTTTAATATTATAATAATTTAATGGGGGTTAAAGTATTTTTAATAGAAAAAATTTAAATTTTTATAATGGAATAGTATTGTGAAAGAATTTTGAAATATTTTGAAATTAAATTAATTAAAAAGTAAATTTAATTTATTGTATCTTGGGTATCAGAGTTTATTAAAAATTTTTTATTGTTTAATAAATTTCTCGAATTTAAAAGAGATAATTAGTTAAAAAAGTTATTGTTGTATAAATATTTTTAATAATTAATTTGAAATGAAATGTTAATCGTTTTTAAATATATCTAGTTTTTTTAGAATAAAATTTAATTTTCAATTTTTATTTAAAATTTATTAATTAATTTAATTTATTTTGATATAAAATTTTATATTTTAGGGGATAAGCTTTAAATTAAATTTTTATAATAATTTTTATTTATTTAAAATTTTTATAATTTATATTGTTAATAAATTATATTTTATTATAAATAATTTTATTAAATTTAAAATTTAATTTAATATTTAATTTTTTATAAAAAAATAAATTATAATTTTTTAATATTTAAATATTATGATAAAATTAGTATATAAATAAAATTAATTAAATTATTTAATTTTAATTTAAATTAATTTAAAGGAATTCGGCAAAATTTTATATTCACTTGTTTATCAAAAACATGTCTTTTTGGGAATAATTTAAAGTCTAATCTGCCCACTGATATTAATTAAAGGGCTGCAGTATTTTGACTGTACAAAGGTAGCATAATCATTAGTCTCTTAATTGGTGACTTGTATGAAAGATTGGATGAGATATATACTGTCTTTAATTTATATTATTGAATTTAATTTTTTCGTTAAAAAGCTCAAATAAATTAAAAAGACGAGAAGACCCTATAGAGTTTTATAATTTTTAAAAATTAATTTTATTTATAAATTTTTTGATTTTAATTTATGGAAATTATTTTATTGGGGTGATAAAAAAATTAAAAAAACTTTTTTTAAAAAATTTCATTAATAAGTGATTAAATGATCCAATTTTATTGATTATAAGATTAAATTACCTTAGGGATAACAGCGTAATTTTTTTTTTTAGTTCAAATAAAAAAAAAAGTTTGCGACCTCGATGTTGGATTAAGATAAAATTTATATGCAAAAGTATAAAATTTTGATCTGTTCGATCATTAAAATCTTACATGATCTGAGTTCAAACCGGTGTAAGCCAGGTTGGTTTCTATCTTTTGAAAAAGAAATATTTTAGTACGAAAGGATCAAATATTTTAATTAAATTATTTAATAATTGAATTTTATTAATTTTTAATAAAAAATTTTTTTTTAATTTAGTAGAATATTTTAAATTTAAGATATAATATTTGCTATTTTGGCAGAAAAAATGTAATGGTTTTAGAAGTCATGAATGTATAATTTATTATATAAGTAGTACATTTATATGATTGATGTTTATATAATTTTTATTGGTATTTTAATTTTAATTTTAGGGGTTTTAATTGGAGTTGCTTTTTTAACTTTATTAGAACGAAAAATTTTAGGTTATATCCAGATTCGTAAAGGTCCTAATAAGGTGGGGTTTATTGGAATTTTGCAGCCCTTTTCAGATGCTATTAAATTATTTACTAAAGAACAAATTTATCCTAGTTTTTCAAATTATTTAATTTATTATTTTTCTCCTGTTATTAGATTTATTTTATCATTATTTATTTGAGTTTTAATTCCTTATTCTTTTAATATATTAACTTTTAATTTAGGAATTTTATTTTTTTTTTGTTGTACTAGATTAGGTGTATATAGAGTTATGATTGCGGGGTGATCTTCTAATTCAAATTATGCTTTATTGGGGGGGTTACGTGCAGTAGCTCAAACAATTTCTTATGAAGTTAGTTTAGCTTTAATTCTTATGTCTGCTGTAGTTATAATTATAGATTTTAATTTATTAGTTTTTTTTTATTTTCAAAAATTAGTTTGATTTTTAATTTTTATACTTCCTTTATGTTTATGTTGATTTTCTTCAATGTTAGCAGAAACTAATCGTACTCCTTTTGATTTTGCCGAGGGGGAAAGCGAGTTAGTTTCAGGGTTTAATATTGAATATAGAAGAGGAGGATTTGCTTTAATTTTTTTAGCTGAGTATTCTAGAATTTTATTTATGAGTTTATTATATGTAATTGTTTATTTAGGTGGTTATATTATAAGTTTTTTTTTTTATGTGAAAATAGTAATAATTTCTTTTTTGTTTATTTGAGTTCGAGGTACTTTACCTCGTTATCGGTATGATAAATTAATATATTTAGCGTGAAAAATTTATTTGCCTATTTCTTTAAATTTTATATTATTTTTTTTAGGGTTAAAAATTTTTTTATTATAAGTTTTTGATTTTTTTTAGTATAAATTAATAGAAATTTTTATTTCTTTTTTAAGTTTTCAAAACAAATACTTTAACAAGTTCATTAATTTGATAGTTAATTTTTAAAAATGATTTTGTCTCAATAGATTCTGATTATAGGGGTTAGTAAAAAATAATTAAAATAAAAAAAAGTAAGAAATTGTCCTGTAAAAATGTAAGGTTCTTCTACTGGTCGAGCTCCAATTCAAGTTAATAGGATTACTATTCTTACGAAAGATCAAAATATTATTTGATTAATTGGGTAAAATTGAATTCCTTGGATTTTTTTTTTAAAGGTCAAAGGTAAAATAATTAAAATTAAAATGGATATAATTAATGCAATAACTCCTCCTAACTTATTAGGAATGGAGCGAAGAATGGCATATGCAAATAAAAAATATCATTCTGGTTGAATGTGAACAGGAGTAATTAGGGGATTTGCAGGGGTAAAATTATCAGGATCTCCTAATAAATAAGGATTAGTTAAAGTTAATATAATTAATATTATACTTATAATAATAAATCCAATTAAATCTTTAAATGTAAAGAAAGGATGGAAAGGGATTTTATCTAAATTACTATTTAATCCTAGGGGGTTATTAGATCCTGTTTGGTGAAGGAATAATAAATGAATTATAGTTATTATGGTTAAAATAAAAGGAAACAAAAAATGAAAAGTATAAAAGCGAGTTAATGTTGCATTATCTACTGCAAATCCCCCTCAAATTCAATTAACTAATATTGTTCCTAAATATGGGATTGCTGATAGTAGATTAGTAATTACTGTTGCCCCCCAAAATGATATTTGTCCCCAGGGTAATACATAGCCTATAAAAGCAGTTGCTATTAATAAAAATAAGATAATAATTCCTATAAATCAAGTATATTTTAAATTAAAAGATTCATAATAAATTCCTCGTCCAATATGAAGGTAAATACAAATAAAAAAAAAAGAAGCTCCATTGGCATGGAGCGTTCGGATTAATCAGCCATAATTAACATTTCGGCAAATGTAATTAATTCTATAAAATGCTATTTCAATGTTAGCTGTATAATATATTGTTAAAAATAATCCAGTAATAATTTGGATAATTAAACATAATGCTAAAAGTGATCCAAAATTTCATCATATTGAAATATTAGAGGGAGAAGGAAGATCAATTAATGATCTATTAATAATTTTAATAATGGGGTGAATTTTTCGAATTGATTTATAATTACTTAACATTTGTTAAATTGAGGATCGTAAAGGGCCATAAAAAATATTTGTAATTTTAACTACAGTTACTAATGTAATGAACAAATAGATTATTAATATAATTATTAATAATATTATTTGTTTATTGTAAAGTTTGTTAATATTAATTTTATTTTCGTTGTTAAAAAATATTAATAATTCTATTAAATTATTTTTTTCTAAATTGTTAATATTTAAATTTATTCAATTTAAATTATATATATAAATAAATTGAATTATAATAATTATTATGGCTGATAAAAAAGTAAATATTTTAATTTTAGGGGTTAAAGTAAAAAGTTCATTAGATGCAATTCTTGATACATAAATAAATAATACTAATAAACCTCCTAAAAAAGTTAAAAATAAGATATATGAAAATCAATAAGAATTAATTATTATTCCTGATAAAAGACAAGTGATTAGTGTTTGAGTTAAAATTATTAATCCTATAGCTATGGGATGATTGAGGAAATATATAGAAAAAGCTATTATTATAATTAATAAAGATAAAAATAGTTTTGTGATTTCAAATCCAAAGAATAGTTTATTAAAAATAATAATTTTGGAGATTATTGATAAAGAATTTCTTTTTCTTTGAAGTTTTTAAAGAAATTTCTTATTTATGGTTTACAAGACCAAGGTTTTATTTAAACTATAAAAACTAATTTGATTAATGATAATTTTTAATATATTATTAGTATCTTTAATTATATTTTTTGTTGGGGCTTTAATTTTTGTTTCTCAAAATAAACATTTATTAATTGTTTTATTAAGTTTAGAATTTATAGTATTAGGGATTTTTTTTTTATTATTATTATTTTTAAGATTTATTAGTTATGATATATATATATTAATAGTTTTTTTAGTATTTTCGGTTTGTGAGGGGGCTTTGGGGTTATCAATTTTAGTTTCTATAATTCGAACTCATGGTAATGATTATTTTCAAAGTTTTAGTTTATTATAAAATAAAAATATAATAAGGTAATGTGTTTAATTTTGAAATTACAATAATTATTTAATGATAAAATTTTTATTTATAATAATTTTTATATTACCTTTATGTTTTATAAAAAATATATTTTGAATGGTTCAAATATTATTATTTATTATAGTTTTTTTATTTATAAATTTGACATTAATAATTTGAGGTTTTAATAATATTAGTTATTTATTTTCTTGTGATATAATTTCTTTTGGTTTAATTTTGTTGAGAATTTGAATTTGTACATTAATATTAATAGCTAGAGAAAATTTATTAAAATTAAAATTTTTTATTAGTTTTTTTTTATTTAATATTATTTTTTTATTGATTATATTATATTTAACTTTTAGTGTAATAAGTTTATTTATATTTTATTTATTTTTCGAGGGTAGATTAATTCCCACATTGTTGTTAATTGTTGGTTGAGGGTATCAACCGGAACGTTTGCAGGCTGGTATTTATTTATTATTTTATACTTTGTTTGTTTCCTTGCCTTTGTTAATAGGTATTTTTTATATTTTTAATTGTTATAATTGTGTAATAATATATTTTTTGAAATTTTTAAATTTAGATTTTATTATTTTATATTTTATTATGATTGGAGCTTTTTTAGTTAAAATACCAATATATTTTGTTCATTTATGATTGCCTAAGGCTCATGTTGAAGCTCCAGTTTCAGGGTCTATAATTTTAGCTGGAATTATGCTTAAGTTAGGGGGTTATGGCTTATTACGTGTTATAATTTTTTTACAAGAAATTAATTTAAAATTAAATTATTTTTGAATTATTATTAGAATAGTGGGGGGATTTTATATTAGATTAAAATGTTTTTGTCAAATTGATATTAAATCTTTAATTGCATATTCTTCTGTTGCTCATATGAGATTAGTTATTGGGGGAATTATAGTTATAAATTATTGAGGGTTTATAGGTTCTTATATTTTAATGATTGGGCATGGATTATGTTCTTCAGGTATATTTTGTTTAGCTAATATTAATTATGAGCGAATTCATAGACGAAGATTTTATATCAATAAAGGTATAATGAACTTTATACCTTCAATAAGTTTGTGGTGATTTTTATTAATGTCTTCAAATATAGCAGCTCCTCCGTCTTTAAATTTATTGGGGGAAATTAGTTTGTTAAATAGATTAGTAAGATGATCATGATATATGATATTTATCTTAATATTAATTTCTTTTTTTAGAGCTGGTTATAGTTTATATTTGTATTCTTATAGTCAACATGGTAAATATTATATTGGTTTATATAGTTTTTATTCGGGGGTATCCCGAGAATATTTACTGTTATTATTACATTGATTACCTTTAAATATTTTAATTATGAAGGTAGATTATATTATACTTTGATTTTAATTAATTTAAATAATTTAATAAAAATATTGATTTGTGGGGTCAAAAATATGATGATGATGATTTCATTTTAAATTATTAATAAAAATTTAAATTTTATTTGTTTTAATTATTTTTTTTTTTTATTTATTTTTAGAATAATAAATTTTATTTTTTTAATTTATTTTATTATAAATAATTTGGTTTTATTTTTAGAATGAGAAATTATTTCAATTAATTCTACTAGAGTAGTTATATCTTTATTATTAGATTGAATATCTTTAGTATTTATGATGTTCGTTTCATTAATTTCTTCTGTTGTTATTTATTATAGAAAAAGTTATATAAGCTCTGAATTAAACTTAATACGATTTATTAATTTAGTATTTTTATTTGTTATTTCTATAATTTTATTAATTATTAGTCCTAATATAATTAGAATTTTGTTAGGGTGAGATGGATTAGGGTTAGTTTCTTATTGTTTAGTAATTTATTATCAGAATTTAAAATCTTATAATGCTGGTATATTAACTGCTTTATCAAATCGAATTGGTGATGTGTTAATTTTAATGGTTATTTCTTGAATATTAAATTATGGGAGTTGAAATTATATTTTTTATTTAGATTTTATAAAAAATGATTTTATTATATTAGTTATTGGGGGGATAATTGTTTTAGCGGCTATAACTAAAAGAGCTCAAATTCCATTTAGTTCTTGATTACCTGCTGCTATGGCAGCTCCAACACCTGTTTCTGCTTTGGTTCATTCTTCAACTTTAGTAACTGCTGGAGTTTATCTTTTAATTCGATTTAATATTTTATTAGTTGATATAATTATTTTTAAAATTTTACTTTTATTGTCTGTTTTAACTATATTTATATCTGGTATTGTTGCAAATTATGAATTTGATTTAAAAAAAATTATTGCTTTATCTACTTTAAGACAATTAGGGCTAATAATAAGTATTTTAAGAATGGGGTTTAGTGATTTGGCTTTCTTTCATTTATTAACTCATGCAATATTTAAAGCTTTATTATTTATGTGTGCAGGAGTTATTATTCATATAATAAATGATATTCAAGATATTCGATATATAGGGGGGATTAGTTTATATATTCCGTTAACTTCTTTATGTTTTAATATTTCTAATTTAGCATTATGTGGAATTCCTTTTTTAGCTGGGTTTTATTCTAAGGATTTAATTTTAGAAATAGTAAGTTTTAGTAATTTAAATATATTAGTTTTTATTTTATATTATATTTCTACTGGGTTAACAGTATTTTATAGATTACGTTTATTAATATATATTATAATTAATGATTTTAATCTTTTATCTATTTATAATTTATATGATGAAGATTATGTCATATTAAAGAGTATATTTACATTATTATTTATGAGAATTTTAAGAGGTAGATTTTTAAGTTGAATAATTTTTTCTTACCCTTATATAATTTATTTGCCTTTTAATTTAAAATTGATAGTAATTTATGTTACTATTTTAGGAGGATTATTAGGTTATTTAGTAAGAAATACAAAAATTTATAGTTTAAATAAGTTTTTAACTACTTATAAAATAAGTAGTTTTTTATCTTCGATGTGATTTATACCTTTTTTGTCAACTTCTGGTTTAATTTATTATTATTTAAATTTTAGTCAAAAGTTATATAAAAATATTGATTTAGGTTGAAGAGAAATTTATAGAGGCTATGGGATAGTTAAAATTTTAAAAAATTATTCTATTTTTTATAATATATATCAAATAAATAATTTTAAGATTTATTTATTTAGATTTATTTTATGAATTATAATTATTTTATTTATTATATTATTAATATAATTTAAATAGCTTATATTAGAGCATAATATTGAAGATATTAAGGAAATTAATAAATTTTTAAATAGTATGAATAAATTTATTTATAAAAATTTGAGATTTTATTTTTACAATGAAAATGTAAAGTTTTATAATAAACTATATAAATAAGAAATATTAATGGAATTTAACCACTAAAATTAAAGTTAGCAGCTTTATTTTAATCTTTATATTTCATTTTTTAATTTAATTGGAATAGAATATTCAATTTTATCATTAACAGTGATATACCTCTATTTGGTTTCAATTAATAATTATAATAAATAAGGAGTTATTTACTCTATCTTTTAAGTCGAAATTAAATGCAAAATTGCTTCTTATTTAATAAGATGAATTGAAATTTCAATATTATTTGAATGCAAATCAAAAGTTTTATATTTAAACTATAATCCTTAATTTAGTTGGTTCAATTTAATATATTTTGATTTCATTCATGATAGAGTCCAAATAATAAAATAAATAAAAAAAAAATTCTAATTTTACTTCAAATTAAAAAATTTACTATTTTAAATGTTAAAATAATTGGAAAAATTAAAGCGATTTCTACATCAAAAATTAAAAAAATAACAGTAATTAAAAAAAAATGTAAAGAAAATGGAATTCGAGCGGTGGATTTAGGGTCAAAGCCACATTCAAAGGGTGATGATTTTTCTCGGTCATTAAATGATTTTTTAGATAAAATAATTGATAAAAATATTATAATATTGGAAATAATTATGATTGTAATTAAAATTAAAAATAGTAAAATAATTATTTATATTAATTAAAAGATTAAACGTTTTGATTGGAAGTCAAATATACTAAATATATTATATAAATAGTTAATTACCTCATCAATAAATTGAAATATAAAGAAATAGTCAAACAACGTCTACAAAATGTCAATATCAAGCAGCTGCTTCAAATCCAAAATGGTGATTTTTAGAGAAGTGATTAGATAAATGTCGTAAGAAACATACTATTAAAAAAAAAGTTCCAATAATAACATGAAGTCCATGAAATCCTGTTGCTATAAAAAATGTTGCTCCATAAATTCTATCTGCAATAGAAAAAGAAGCTTCAATATATTCGTAGGCTTGTAAAATAGTAAAATATAACCCTAAACAGATAGTAATAAATAATCTTTGATTTATTTGAGATTTGTTATTTTCTATTAAGGCATGATGAGTTCATGTTACAGTTACTCCAGAGCTAATTAAAATGATAGTATTTAATAGAGGAATTTGAAAAGGGTTAAAAGGAATAATATTTAAAGGGGGTCAAATGGCCCCGATTTCAATATTAGGGGCTAAGCTTCTATGAAAAAAAGCTCAAAAAAAAGAGATGAAGAAAAAAATTTCTGATATAATAAATAAAATTATTCCTCATCGCAATCCTTTAGTAACTAAGATAGTATGTTTTCCTTGGTAAGTACTTTCTCGTCTAACATCTCGCCATCATTGATATATAGTTATAAGAATAATAATATATCCTAAAATTAATAAATTTATGTTAAAATTGTGGAATCATTTTACTATACCTGTTATTAAAGTTAAAGTACCAATAGCTCCGGTTAAAGGTCATGGGCTATAATCTACTAAATGATAGGGATGATTAAAATTTGTTTTCATTAAAATAATTTAATTAATTTAATTTACTTCTCTAGAGTATAAGGTTCTTAAAATAGCGATTACATATGATTGAATAATGGCTACTGCTGATTCTAAGATTAATAGTAAAATTTGGATAATAATTAAAATAATAATAAGATATGAGGATATTTTAGGTCCTGTTCTTCTAAGTAAAGTTATTAATAAATGTCCAGCAATTATATTGGCTGTTAATCGGATAGCAAGGGTTCCAGGCCGAATGATATTGCTAATGGTTTCAATTAATACTATAAAAGGTATAAGAATGGAAGGAGTTCCTTGAGGGATTATATGTCTAAATATATGTTGATAATTATTAATTCATCCGTATATTATAAATCTTAATCAAAGAGGTAAAGAAATAGATAAAGTTAATGTTAAGTGTCTTGTTCTAGTGAAAATATATGGGAATAACCCTAAAAAATTATTAAAAAAAATAAAAGAGAATAAGGAAATAAAAATGAAAGTAGATCCTTTAAAATAATTATTTTTTAATAAAGTTTTAAATTCATTATGTAGTTTATCTAAAATAAATGATCAAAAAAAAAAATAACGATTAGGAATTATTCAAAAGTAGTATGGGATAAATAAAAGACCTAAAAAAGTTCTAATTCAATTAAAAGGAATATTTAATAAATTTGTGGATGGGTCAAAAATTGAAAATAAATTACTTATCATTTTCAAGTTAAATTATTAATAATTTTTTTAAATTTTATTGAAGAATTTATTTTATTATTAAAATTTAAAATATAATAATTTATTACAATAAAAGTTAAAAAAGTAATTAAAAAAAAAATAAAAGATATAATTCAATTAATAGGTATTATTTGAGGAATAAAAGAATATTATTTAATTATAATAATTTAAATTTGACATATTTATGTTATAAATTTTAACTAATTCTTTATTATATATAATAAATATATATATATATATATATATATATAATAATAAAGATATATATATATATATATAGATAATAATAAAGATATATATATATATATATATATATATATATATATATATATGTATGTATATATGTATTATTCATTAGAAGTAATCGTTAATTTACTATAAAGTGGTTTAAGAGACCAATACTTACTTTCAGTTATCTAATGAAGAATAATTATTAATTCAATTGGTAAAGTTTTTAATTGAAATACTTTCAATTACAATGGGTATAAATCTATGATTTGCTCCACAAATTTCAGAACATTGGCCAAAAAAAATTCCAGGCCGATTAATAAAAAAATTAGTTTGATTTAATCGACCTGGATTAGCATCAATTTTAACTCCTAATGAAGGGATAGTTCAAGAATGAATTACATCTGTTGCTGTCACTATAATACGAATTTGATTATTTATAGGTAAAATAATTCGATTATCGACATCTAATAATCGAAAATTATTAGATGAAAGGTCAGTTGTTGGGATTATATAGGAATCAAATTCAATATTATGAAAATCAGAATATTCATAACTTCAGTATCATTGATGTCCAATGGTTTTTAATGTAATTAAAGGATTGTTAAGTTCATCTAATAGATATAATAATCGTAATGAGGGAAGAGCAATAAAAATTAAAGTAATTGCTGGTAAAATAGTTCAAATTAATTCAATTATTTGACCTTCTAAGAGAAATCGATTAATATATTTATTAAAAAATAAATTTATTATTAAATAACCTACTAAAATAGTAATTATTAATAAAATAATTAATGTATGATCGTGGAAGAAGATAATTTGTTCCATTAAAGGAGAAGCTCCATTTTGGAGGTTAAAATTAGATCATGTTGCCATAAGTATTTAAAATAAATTATTAATAGTTTCTAAAAAAAGGATAAACCTTTATAAATGGGGCTTAAATCCATTACATATAATCTGCCATATTAGAAGTTTCTTAAAATAGGAAGTTCATTATATGAATGTTCTGCAGGGGGTAAATTTTGGTATCATTCAATTGATGATGGTATATTTAAAGAAAATAGTGTAATTCGATAGTAAATTATTGATTCTCAAATAATAATTAGAATTATTATTACTGCTAATAAAGAAATATAGGAGCCTAAGGAAGAAATAATATTTCATGAAATATATGAATCAGGGTAATCAGAGTATCGTCGGGGTATTCCTGCTAATCCTAGGAAATGTTGAGGAAAAAAAGTTAAATTTACTCCAATAAATATAATAAAAAATTGAATTTTTAATAAGAATGGATTTATAGATAATCCTGTAAAAAGGGGGTATCAATGAATAAATCCCCCAATAATTGCAAATACTGCTCCTATAGACAAGACATAATGAAAATGAGCTACCACATAATAAGTATCATGTAGGGTAATATCAATTGAGGAATTAGCTAAAATGACTCCAGTTAATCCTCCAACAGTAAATAAGAAAACAAATCCTAATCTTCATATTATAGAGGGGCTGTAATTAATTTGAGTACCGTGCAAAGTAGCTAATCAGCTAAAAATTTTAATTCCGGTAGGAACAGCAATGATTATGGTTGCTGAGGTAAAATAAGCTCGAGTATCAATATCTATCCCAACAGTAAATATATGATGGGCTCATACAATAAATCCCAATAATCCAATTGCTATTATAGCGTAAATTATACCTAAACATCCAAAAGTTTCTTTTTTTCCTCTTTCTTGTGAGATAATATGTGAAATTATTCCAAATCCTGGGAGAATTAAAATATAAACTTCAGGATGTCCAAAAAATCAGAATAAATGTTGATAAAGAATTGGATCACCTCCTCCCGCAGGGTCAAAAAATGAAGTATTCAAATTTCGATCTGTGAGTAGTATTGTAATAGCTCCAGCTAAAACTGGGAGGGATAAAAGTAATAGAAATGCAGTAATTCCTACAGCTCATACAAAAAGGGGTATTTGATCAAAAGAAAGATTATTTAAGCGCATATTAATAATTGTTGTAATAAAATTAATTGCCCCTATAATAGAAGAAATTCCCGCTAAATGTAAGGAAAAAATAGCTAAATCAACAGAACTTCCTCCGTGAGCAATATTAGCTGAGAGAGGGGGGTAAACAGTTCAACCTGTTCCTGCTCCAGTTTCTACAATGCTACTTGAAATTAAAAGGGTAAGGGAAGGGGGTAATAGTCAGAATCTTATATTATTTATTCGGGGGAAAGCTATGTCAGGGGCTCCTAATATTAAAGGGATTAGTCAATTTCCGAATCCTCCAATTATAATTGGTATTACTATGAAAAAAATTATAATAAAGGCATGAGCAGTTACAATAGTATTATAAATTTGATCATCTCCAATTAAAGAACCAGGGTTTCCTAATTCAGCTCGAATTAATAGGCTTAAAGATGTTCCCACTATCCCAGCTCAAATTCCAAAAATAAAATATAATGTTCCAATATCTTTATGATTTGTTGAATAAAGTCATTTTCGCTAAATAAATAAAATGGCTGAGGATAAGCGGTAAATTGTAAATTTATTAACGAGAATTTCTCTTTTATTAATTGAGTTTTATAGTCAAAAATGATTTAAAATTGCAAATTTTAAGGTATATAAATAATAATATATTAAAACTTTAAGGTTATAAATAATAAATAATATTAAAACTTTAAGGTTTAAAGAATATTATTATCTTTATAAACAATTTTGAAGATTATTAGTTTAATTTAACTTAAAACCTTATAGGTATAAAAAAGTTCTAAGAATTATTCCTAAAATCGAAATAAAAGAAAAAAAATTACTAAAAAAATTTAATTTATTTTTAATAAAAATTTTTAATCATTTTATTTTTAAGTAGTTAAATATAAGACATGAATAAATAATTCGAATGTAAAAAAAAATAATAATTAATCTTCTTAAAATAAAAATTAAAGTTAATAAGTATAATTTATTAATTATTAAAAAATTAATAATAATTCATTTAGGTAAGAACCCTAAAAATGGAGGTAATCCCCCTAAAGAAAGAAAATTAATTAATAAATTTATTTTAATTATAAAATTTATATTATTAATAAATAATTGATTAATAAAAAATATATTTATGATATAAAATAAAAAACATATAATTCTAATTAAAAAAGAATATAAAAAAAAATAAAAAAATCATAAAGTTTGTCTAAAAATAATAGATATAATTATTCATCCTAAATTATTAATTGATGAAAAAGCTATTAATTTTCGTAATGAAGTTTGGTTTAATCCTCCAATAGCTCCAATTATAACATTAAGAATTGCTATTAATGATAAAAAATTTATATTAAAATAATATGATAGTAAAATTATGGGGGTAATTTTTTGTCATGTTATTAAAATAAAATTATTAAATCATGATAGTCCTTCAATGATATTGGGGAATCAAAAATGAAAAGGAGTGGAGCCTATTTTTATTAATAAAGAAGAATTAATAATTAATGAAATAAAATTATTAATTATAAAATTTTGAATTGAAAATAGTTTCAATAAAATAATAAATAAAAAAGTAATAGATGCAATAGATTGAGTTAAAAAATATTTTAAAGAAGCTTCTGAATTTATTAAATTATTGCAATTAGAAATTAGGGGGATAAATCTTAAAAGATTAATTTCTATTCCAATTCAACATCCTAATCAAGAATTCGAAGAAATAGCAATAAGGGTTCTAAAAAATAAAATAAATAAAAAAAATATTTTATTTGAGTTGAAAATAAAAAAAATTTAAAATAAATATTAAATATAATATTTGTGAAGAAATTTAATTTCTTTTTAAATTTAAAATATATTTTAGTGTAAGATGCACAATAGTTTTTGATACTATTAGGTATAGTTTAATTCTATAAAATATAATAAAGGTAGAATTCTACTTAATTTATCCTATCAGAATAATCCTTTAATCAGGCACTTTATTTTTAAAAAAAAGGGAAACCTTTATATTTGAGGTATGAGCCCAAAAGCTTAATTTAGCTTATTTTTAA